GTTATTCATTCTGAGGTTCTACTTAATACTTTAAATATTCAAATCAAGAAGTGCCAATTGGTCAAATGAAAAAGATTGATTACCCGGTCCACTTGAAATTTGAAAATTCAAGCCAAATTCGGCAGATTTCTCCTGAGTTAAACAAATTACTAAGAATAGTTTTATTAATTGGAATTTTTCTACTTATCTTATCTATTTTTTCTATTCTTTCAAATTTTTCTAACAAAATATTATCTATAAAAGAAATACATAATGAATTTGAAAAGAGCAGATCTTTTTTGAACAATAGATGTCTTTCACATCCAGCTAGCAACCTTTTAATTCGTATTTAAATGGCAGTTCCAAAAAAACGTACTTCTGTATCAAAAAAACGTATTCGTAAAAATTTTTGGAAAAAAAAGGGATATTGGGCAGCGTTAAAAGCGTTTTCCTTAGGAAAATCTCTTTCTACCGGGAATTCTAAAAGTTTTTGTGCGACAAACAAATAAAATGTGTAATAAAACATAATACGTTGAAATAATTTCAAGCGGGCCCCTTGACCCATTCCATTTCCTGTTGAATTAATTCAACAGGAAATGGAATTTAGTACGCTATTATAACTTATAATTTCTAATACATAGTAAATTAAGAGATTCGATATATTCAGAAATAGAAAAAAATTTCTAAAAAAAAATTATAAGAATTCTTCTATTTTCCTTACAAAAAAAAATAATAAATAAAGAATACTTTTTTTATTTCGTTTTAATAGATTTTTTGGTTTCACTTTACACTTTATTAAAATCAAATAAATCAAAAAGAGTTCATTAAAACTAAAATGTTTTTTTTTTTGGGGGGGGGTTCTATCCCTTAATTCTGTAAGACTCTCCTCTTTTTCAAGAAATTTAGTCGAGGCAAGACGAAAATACACACTAAAACAAAAACGCTAAACGAAAATAATGAACCTTCAAACATTTATTTGATATTTGAAGGAATCTTTTTCATCAATTTGTAAAAAATATTGTACCCAATTGAATTCTTAAATCTAGATGATTTTTTATTCATAGGTTATTATGAGTTCAAGACAAGCCGCTATGGTGAAATTGGTAGACACGCTGCTCTTAGGAAGCAGTGCTAAAGCATCTCGGTTCGAGTCCGAGTGGCGGCAGGGCATCTCCTAAAACAAAGTAATTAGATCCTATAATGAATTTAATTTCCTATTTCATTCTAATTAAGGGACTTTTTTATGATATTTTCAACCTTAGAGCATGTATTAACTCATATTTCCTTTTCGACCATTTCAATTATAATTACAATTTATTTGATAACCTTTTTAGTCGATGAAATCATAAAACTATATGATTCATACAAAAAGGGTCTGATAATCACTTTTTTCTGTATAACAGGGTTATTGATCACTCGTTGGATTTATTTTGGACATTTTCCTTTAAGCAATCTATATGAATCATTAATCTTTCTTTCATGGGGTTTTTCCTTTTTTCATATAGTTCCATATTTCAAAAACGATCAAAAATTTCTAAGTACAATAATTGGCCCAAGTGCTATTTTGACCCAGGGCTTTGCTACTTCAAGCCTTTTTACTGAAATACACGAATCCGCCGTGTTAGTACCTGCTCTTCAATCCGAATGGCTAATAATGCACGTAAGTATGATGATATTAGGCTATGCATCCCTTTTATTCGGATCATTATTATCAGTATCAGTTCTGGTCATTACAGTTAGAAAAAAGATAAAGTTCTGTTCTATGAGTAATCTATTAAATTTAAATGAGTCATTTTTCGTCGATGAAATGGAATATATGAATGAAGGAAATAATGTTTTACAAAATATTGCTTTTTTTTCTCCAAAGAATTATTACAGGGCGCAATTGATTCAACAATTGGATTATTGGAGTTATCGGGTTATTAGTCTAGGATTTATCTTTTTAACCATAGGAATACTTTCTGGAGCAGTATGGGCTAACGAAGCATGGGGATCCTATTGGAGTTGGGACCCAAAAGAGACTTGGGCTTTTATTACTTGGATCATATTTGCGAGTTATTTACATACTCGAACAAATAACAAATTTACGAGTACAAATTCAGCAATTGTAGCGTCTCTTGGCTTTCTTATAATTTGGATATGTTATTTTGGGGTCAATCTATTAGGAATAGGACTACATAGTTATGGTTCATTTCTATTAACATTGAATTGAATTCAAAAGAGAGTTCTTAGAATTGAATTCAAAAGAGAGTTCTTAGAATTGAATTCAAAAGAGAGTTCTTAGAATTGAATTCAAAAGAGAGTTCTTAGAATTGAATTCAAAAGAGAGTTCTTACGAAGAGGAATCAAAAAGTTTCCAATACGTATCAGATAAAAAAACTTTGTGTGAACTGGCGAGAACCCCCCGAATGACTACAATATTTGATTCGGGGGGTTCTCGCCAGTTCAAATTGCATCCTTTTTACTTAACATAAGAGAAGAAGAAAAAGCTGTCTTCTCTTTTTCTCATTGTACAACGAGAACATTTTTCAAATGATACGATTTTGTTTATTTGTTTTCTTTATTTCTAAAAGCTATCTATAGAAAGAACTAGATAGAATAACTTCCGTTTTTTCAACTGATAATGAAAAAGCGAAATCGGGGTACATACCAATACCTAGTATGGGTAAAAAAATAGAGATCGAAAGAAATAACTCTCTCGGTCCAGAATCAAAAAAATAAGAGTTTGAAACATTAAATATTTTGTACCCATAGAACATCTGGCGTAACATAGATAATAAGTAAATAGGAGTTAATAGCATTCCAATTGCCATTACAAATATAATTAGGAGTTTTGTCATTAAAAGATATTTTGGACTAGTAATTAGTCCAAAAAGGACTATTAATTCGGCAACAAAACCACTCATACCTGGTAATGCAAGGGAGGCCATCGAAAAGCTACTGAACATTGTGAATATTTTTGACATTGGAATAGCCATTCCACCCATTTCGTCAAGATAAACAAGATGTATTCGATCATAAGTCGTTCCGGCCAAGAAAAAAAGTGCAGCACCAATAAATCCATGAGAGATTTTTTGTAAAAGGGCCCCATTTAGTCCCATATCCGTGATAGAACTAATTCCTATAATTATGAAACCCATATGAGATACAGAGGAATAGGCTATTCTTTTTTTTAAATTCTGTTGACCAATAGATGTTGAAGCTGCATAGATTATTTGCATTGCGCCTACTATCATAAACCAAGGGGAAAATAGAGAATGAGCATGGGGGAATAATTCCATATTGATGCGAACTAATCCATATGCTCCCATTTTTAATAAGATTCCGGCTAGAAGCATACAAGTACTATAATGTGCTTCTCCATGGGTATCTGGTAACCATGTGTGTAGGGGTATGATTGGCAATTTTACAGCAAAAGAAATAAGAAATCCAATATATAATATTATTTCCAAGACCGCAGGATAGGTCTGGTTGGCTAATCTTTCCAAATTTAATGTTGGTTCAGTAGAACCATATAAACCGATACCCAGAACTCCCATTAAAAGAAAAACAGAACCCCCCGCGGTGTACAAAATAAATTTTGTAGCCGAGTACAGACGTTTTTTTCCTCCCCACATGGATACAAGTAGATACACAGGAATTAATTCGAACTCCCACATGAGGAAAAAAAGTAAAAGGTCTCGAGAAGAAAATAATCCTATTTGTCCACTGTACATTGCTAACATCAAGAAATGAAATAATCGCGAATCTCGAGTAACTGGCCAAGCTGCTAAAGTAGCTAAAGTAGTGATGAATCCGGTGAGTAAAATGGGTCCTATAGAGAGTCCATCTATTCCTAATCTCCAATGAAAATCAAAAGAACCGATCCATTTATAATCCTCCATGAGTTGGATTAATGGATCATCCGATTGGAAATGATAACAGAATGCATAAGTCGTTAAAAGAAGCTCTACTAAACAAATACATAAGGTATACCAACGGATTGATCTATTTCCCTTATGTGGAAGAAAGAAAATTAAGGAACCCAGAAATATGGGCAAAACTGCAATTATTGTTAAGCAAGGAAAATGATTCGTGGTAAAGACAAGATACACTTGGGCCAGAAAAACCCGTGCGCAAAAGATTTGAATTTGATTTGAGCACGGGTTTTGTCGGTAAAAAAAAAACAAGAAAATGGAATCAAGTAGAGTTTTAGGGAACGTATCAATAAGCTAGACCCATACTGCGAGTTGTTTCATGCCATAAATAAACCCGAACACTCAAGAAATCCGTTGGACAAGCGGATTCACATCTCTTACAACCAACACAGTCCTCGGTCCTTGGAGCAGATGCAATTTGTTTCGCTTTACATCCGTCCCAGGGTATCATTTCTAATACATCGGTGGGGCATGCTCGGACACATTGAGTACATCCTATACATGTATCATAAATCTTTACTGAATGTGACATTGGATCTATACGTTTTTGAACGTCATAAATTCTCGGTCTAGTTTAATTCGAGATGAATCCTATATTTAGATACCAGACGAATCAATGAGTAATCAGAATCAATCTGCTTTCGAATTTGTTTATGAGCGAAGACCAAAATACTTTGATTTCTTATGGTATGTTTTTCCAACCAAGATCATATTTTACCCGTAGCAAACCAACTAATTTAAATCAAGTTATGAATATTCCAATTCCGTTTATATGATTAATACTATTTATTCAACAAATTCGATTGGTTAATACGAGTTGATTTTCTGTTACGAAAAATTGATGAAACAATAGCCGATCCAATGGCTGCTTCAGCGGCTGCAATAGCTATAACAAAAATCGAGAAAATGTCTCCTCTTAATTGACGACTATCAAAAAGATCAGAAAATGTTACAAAATTGATATTAACTGAATTTAATATAAGTTCAAGACACATAAGAGCTCGAACCATATTTCGACTTGTGATCAATCCATAGACACCAATAGAAAAGAAATAGGCACTCAAAACAAGTATATGTTCGAGCATCATTAACCAACTCCTTCTAAATCTTGATTCATTTCAATCTGAACAATAATTCCATTGATTCGATTCGAATCTAACAAGTATGGAATAAAACAAGAGATATAGATTGGTAATCGATAAAACGGTTATAACATTCCCCTTCCATTAATTCGAGTTTTTTGAATTACTCGTTTGAAGGGTTTATTATTGACGAGCTATAGCAATTGCACCTATTAAAGTGACTAAAAGAATTATTGAAATGAGTTCAAATGGAAGAAAAAAATCTGTTGATAAATGAATTCCGATTTGTTGACTATTAATTAGCAAATCTTGTTCTAGAATTTGATTTGATTTTGTAGTCCAAAGGATCCCATACCAGGACGTATCTAGAATAGTAGTGATTAGTAAAATAAAAAGACTTGTACAAACCATTAAAGTAACTCGATCCCCAACTGTCCAAAGATGAAAATCTTTGTAATATTCTGAACCATTCATAAACATTACAGCAAAAATGATTAAAACATTGATAGCTCCCACATAAATAAGGAGCTGCGCAGCAGCTACAAAATACGAGTTCGATAGAATATAGAATAAAGATATACAAAAAAGAACCAATCCCAATGAAAAAGCCGAATAAATTGGATTCGGAAATAATACTACTGCTAGACTTCCTAATATAAGACCCGATCCCAGAAAGACTAAAAGAAAATCATGTATTGGTCCAGGTAAATTCATTTTTATAGAAAAAAAGAAATCAAAAAATTTCATGCCCTTGTTGACCTGACTAGGAAAAAGAAGTTATCCTAAAGATATTAGGATCCTTCTTAATTGAATGAAATTTCAATGGGAAGGTGGTGTGAATTGATGTAAATCTAGTTCGTAGGCTAGACTTTTTCTTAAAATTGGAATTTGGAAATGGTTTTTGAATCAAGAATCTTCAATCTTCTAGATTTGGTGAATTCGAAGAAATTGTTCGAATTGTGTAATCGTCAATTATGGACACCGGTAACCGACCTAAAGCAATTTGATTATAATTCAATTCGTGTCGATCATAAGTAGAAAGTTCATATTCTTCAGTCATTGATAAACAATTTGTTGGACAATATTCAACGCAATTACCACAAAATATACAGATGCCAAAATCAATACTGTAATTAAGCAGTCTTTTCTTTCGAATATTAGTTTCCAATTTCCAATCTACAAGGGGTAGATCTATAGGACATACACGAACACATACTTCACAAGCAATGCATTTATCAAATTCAAAGTGAATTCGGCCTCGGAAACGTTCTGATGTGATCAATTTTTCGTAGGGGTATTGAATAGTTACAGGTAAACGATTTGCGTGGGACAGGGTAATCACGAAACCTTGACCAATGTACCTGGTGGCTCGGATTGTTTGTTGACCAGAATTCAATAACTGAGTTAGCATAGGGAACATATCTAAATATCTATAAATAATTTGACTTGTTTCTTTCTCTTGTTTGAGACAAGTTGTGAAAATAGAATATTCTATTCCTTTACAATGAAAGAAGTTGGGACGAAGTTGTTAATAATAGATTACCTAGAGAAATAGGTAAAAGAAATTTCCACCCAAGATTTAATAGTTGGTCTATTCTTAGTCTCGGTAAAGTCCATCTTGTTGCAATAGAAATGAACAAGAACAAATAAGTTTTAGCTAATGTAATAAAGATACCGATTATTGTTCCAAAAACTTGACTTCTTTTATTTATATCAAAAAGCTCAGTAACGAATAGATATGGAATAGAAAGATTCCAACCCCCCAAGTAAAGAACTGTTACAAATAATGAAGAAACTAGTAGATTTAGATACGAAGCAACATAAAATAAACCAAATTTGATACCTGAATACTCGGTTTGATAACCTGCTACTAATTCTTCTTCTGCTTCTGGTAAATCAAAAGGCAATCTCTCACACTCGGCTAGAGATGAAATTAGAAAAACGATAAACCCTATAGGTTGACGCCACAAATTCCACCCCCAAAAACCATATTTTGACTGCACTTCAACTATATCAACCGTACTTGAACTGTTAGATAATCATAGTCGATGATAACATCACTGTTCCCGTCGCTATTACAGAACCGTACATGAGATTTTCACCTCATACGGCTCCTCAGAGATCACAAATAAATCTAAGGACCTTTCAACATTCTTTATCTTGATGTGTTTGTGTAGGATGGATATAGAGTTCAACTCTTATCCTAAAGCCTAGAATTAGACCAACGGAATTCTGTCTGCTCGATTTCTAGTAAAATAGTGCTTCTGAATTGATCTCATCTTTTAAGAATTCTCATTTTTCTTTATTGATTAATAACTTTATCCTTGAATAAAAAAAGAGTTCCTTTTTCGGGTAGATATTTCAACTTATCATTTTCGATTACGAAAAAGAATTAGATATTGCATTACATAATACTAATTGTATTTCTCCAAAAAAAATAGAAATAGTTTTGAATACAAAAAGATCTCTTTTTCCAATTCTAGTCTTTCTATTTTATTTCCTTCCGATTCTCCTTTCTCATAATCTCATAAAAAAAGTAAAAGATTTCTTCGTTCTTGATAGTTATTTACTTAATCGGTGGATAGGAACATACTCTGGATCGAAATCTTGGGGAGTACTTCTTAATCATTTCTACCAACTTAAAGCCCCAATTCGAATTACTTTTCTATAAATAAAAAGAAATATCCTGTTCGATAATTTACAGAATCTCCATAACTAATCCTTTGTGTATTTTGGTCTTCCTAACCATCCACTCATTTTTTGAGTTGGTAATACATCTATGGGAATAGTTAGTAAAACCCCTATAGAGTTGATCTTTTGAACCCGATTCAAGCGATGATGAGGAATCAATCAATCTTGGAGTAAACAGTCTCGACTGCTTCTATTTGCTTTCACTTAATTCTCGTACATAGGAAATGAGATTGAATTTTTTTAACAGCAATTTTTTAAGCTGTTTTATTTCACCCATATAACTATCTGGTTTAGTTCATCCATTCCAAGGATAATGATGAATCAAAAAAAATAGATATTCAACTCATTTAACTCTCTTGCTAGAAAGAAAAGAACTAGGCGAATTTTTATGTCTCACCGAATCGCACGTAGAGATATTGATAATACACATAGAGTTAATGGTATTTCATAACTAATTGACTGAGCAGCAGCCCTTAATCCACCTAAAAACGAATATTTATTATTTGATCCATATCCCGACATCAGAAGTCCAACGGGAGCAAGACTTGAAACGGCGATCCATAAAAAAACACCGATACTAAGATCGGCTAGAAGAAAGTGATAGCTAAAAGGAATTACTGAATAACTTAGTAAAATGGATATTACTGCTATAGCTGGCCCGATACTGAATAAACGAGTATCCCCCCTAGATGGAAGAAGATTCTCCTTGAAAAGTAGTTTTGTACCGTCTGCTAGAGCTTGAAAAATTCCTAAAGGACCGGCGTATTCAGGTCCAATACGTTGTTGTATCCCTGCAGATATTTCTCTTTCTAACCAAACAATTACTAGTACACCCAGTGTGATTCCTAATACAAGAGTGAAAATAGGGACAAGGATCCATATGATCCCATAGACTTCTTTTAAGGATTCCAATCTGGAAAAGGAATAGATAGCTTGTATTTCTGTTGTATCCATTATCATTTCAACGATCAACTTCTCCCATAATGATATCTATGCTACCTAGTATCGTCATAATATCAGCCAATTTCATCCTTTTAACTAACTGAGGAAGAATTTGCAAGTTAATAAAACCCGGCGGTCGAATTTTCCATCTCCAAGGAAAAACACTCTGATCCCCTATCAAAAAAACTCCCAATTCCCCTTTTGGAGCTTCGACTCTTACATAAAGTTCTTGCTTGGACAATTCAAAGGTTGGAGAAGGTTTTTTACTAATAAATCGATATTCAAAATCATTCCATTCAGGATCTTTTATCCTACCAAAGCGTCGGATTTCTAAATTCTCATACGGTCCCCCCGGAATTCCTTCCAGAGCCTGTTGGATAATTTTTATGGATTCTGTCATTTCACTGATTCGTACTAAATACCGAGCTAATGAATCCCCCTCTTTTTGCCATTGAATCTCCCAATCAAATTCGTCGTAACATTCATAACGATCAACTTTACGAAGATCCCATTGTATTCCGGAAGCTCGTAACATTGGCCCCGATAAACCCCAATTTAGGGCTTCTTCTGCACCAATAATGCCTATACCTTCAACTCGTTCTAAAAAAATGGGATTCCGTGTAATAAGCGTTTGATATTCAGCAACCCCAGTTAAAAAATAATCGCAAAAATCCAAACATTTATCTATCCAGCCATGAGGTAAATCAGCAGCGACCCCCCCGATACGAAAAAAATTATGCATCATACGCATACCGGTAGCGGCTTCGAACAAGTCATATATCAATTCTCGTTCTCGAAAAATATAGAAGAAAGGGGTCTGTGCCCCAATATCTGCCATAAAAGGGCCGAGCCATAACAAATGGGAAGCGATACGACTTAACTCCAACATAATAGCTCTGATATAGCTAGCTCTTTTAGGTACTTGAATGTTGCCTAGTTGCTCGGGTCCGTTTACGGTTATTGCTTCTGTGAACATAGTAGCTAAATAATCCCAACGCGTTACATAAGGTAAATATTGTATAATTGTTCGATTTTCCGCAATCTTCTCCATCCCTCTATGTAAATAACCCAATATTGGTTCACAGTCAATAACATCTTCACCATCGAGAGTAACGATCAGTCGAAGAACACCGTGCATTGATGGGTGGTGAGGACCCATATTGACTATCATGAGGTCCTTTCTTGTAGTTGGCGCAATCATAAGTTTTTTCTCGAGTTATTCTTCCATGCATTGCTGAAATTGAAAAGAAGTTCATCAAAATGTAAACAACTAAGCCCAAACGGTATCGCGTTTTAGATTAACGAGTTTTTCTCTCTCGAATATTCAACTCACCAATTAATTCTTTATACCGTCCTCTATTCTTTTTTGACAAATAGGCCAGTAGTCGTTGCCGTTTTCCCAAAATTTTTCGCAAACCTCTCTGAGATGAAGAGTCCTTTTTGTGCAATTCCAAATGTGAAGTAAGTTTCCTTATCTTAGTGGTGAAACTGAATACTTGAAATTCAAGAGACCCCGTGTTTTCTTCCTTTTCTTTTTGAGAAATAACCGAAATGAATGAATTTTTTACCATAAAAAAATTCCCCTTTCTCTTTTTACAGATATGGATTTTACTGATCAGTAATAATAATGCTATTACGGTATATACAATAATCGAATCCGAATTTCTTTCGAAACTCCTATTCGAATCAATCAATCCAATTGAAAATTGGATTTAGATAGGAATAGAAAAGAAAAAGAATTGGTCCACTTTCACATTGAAAATGAGAGACCTAAAATGAAGAAGGTTCTATTGATTCATTTCGAGATCTAATTGATAATTGGGACATTATTTATTTCATATTGGATATGACCCACCTATGTATTTGTTTGCTTTCATATACCCTATATTATTATATTATATCTAGAATTCGATTCTATCTATAGAGTATAGGATATATAGAAAAAGTGTATTACCCACGGATTTTCAATAGTGGATACAGTCGGATCCTTAACATACTGAAACAACTGCCATTATTGTTATCAAACCAATAACGACTTATACAAGCTAAATCTTCGAATCGATAATTAGCCCAAAGAAAGAGTTTTAATTTCAGTAATTTCATTTTCTCTCCATCAAGGTAATTATTATCGTGTGAAACTCGGCTGATGTTTTGTACGCTCTTTTCATTGCAAAATACTGGATTTTTATCTACTCGAGTCTTTGAATTGAAACAAATTAGAATTCGTAATTTTCTACGACGTCTAAACGAGAAAATTTTTTCAGGAACAATCAAATCAAAATGATTTTTGTTTTTCTTTCCAGTTATTCTTTGATGTGGTGCTTCATCTAAAATTTTTTTAGAAACATATCGTTGCTCTTGGTATTTTCGATTAGTTTGATGCTTATTCTTATGAACCAACGAAATACCTATGGTTTGATACATAATCATTTGTCCTTCTTTTTTTCCAGATATACGAATAGGTTCTATAATCAATATTCCGCTTTTCAGTAATTCTGAAAAAGTGAAATTCCTCTGAATTACCATTAGATCGAAATTCATTTCTTTCTTTTGAATCGAGGATATAGTAATCTTTCTTGGATCTATCAGTCTAAGCAGGAGACAATATACCTTGATATTATTGATCAGTCTTTGAGTATCGTCCGACCTCAATTGAAAAAGCAAATAGCGTTGCAGGAAGCGATTGAGTTCTGCTTGCGTGTCACTTTTGTATTGTTTTTTCTTTTTCCCTTTTTTCATGTCTGATGGTGCATAATTTTCGTTACTATCTTTTTGTTTTGGGAGAACGGGTCTAAGATCTCCTGGCCTTGTGGGTTCTCTTTCTTCTTGATTTCCATGCTCTTTATTTGATGCTAACAAAAAACTTCTTTTTTCTTTTTTGTTGATCTTTTTCTTTTCATTACTATTTTTATTTCTATTCAAATTTAAAAAGACAATTTTGCTTGGTAAAACCCAAGGTTTCGTTTTGTATGTAGTATAAAGGAACACCAGTTCTGGGAAGAACCAAAGTTCCAGATTCAATATGGGACGCTTCAGCATTTTTTCATTCATTCCCATCCAATCCAAAAATTCTTTGGGTGATTTTTGTGAATTGATTTCTGGAATCATAAGATAAAAAAGATCTTTTTTAAGAATTATTTGAGAATTCTTAGTACGAATTTGAGTATTTTGATTCCTATTGATATCAATCGTCATCCAGCTCGTAATATTGACTTTTTGTCTAAGAAAAAAATTGATAATTTTCCAATCCAAATATTTTCTTTTTTCCAGATCTATATATAGACTATCGAACTTTCCTAGATTATTAGTAATAAGGGTGTTACTCAGCATATCAAAAAAGGTTTCTTTAGGTGTGTTATAATAAATCTCTTGGTTCTTATTTCCTTGAAATGGAGATCCATAAAAAAAGCATTCCGCTTTATTTTCAGAATTAAGAAATTTATATGATAAAAGATCATATCTATAGTATTTCAGAAAATTTTCTTTATTATTAACTAATAAATCTACTTTAAGTTCTTTTTGTTTCTTGGAATTAATTAATTCGTTTTTTTCATATGAATGCTGTTTGCTTCCATTTTCCTTCTTAGCTTTAGCTATGCGATGCCGATGAACTCTATTTCGCCATTTTTCTGCTATTAATCTAGACCATATGATATGCGATAAATCATATTGAGAATGGCCTCTTAACCAGTTTTTCCATTGATTCATTTCATAACTGGGAAGTTGTTTATCCTTCAATTTTGAATCAACGATTCCTTGTGTTTCAAAAGAATCCTTTATTTGAGGCTTAAGAAGGAAAGGGATTCCTTGACATTGAAGGACAGATCTTAGTTTATACAAGTTAGTAACCTGGAGTTGTGAGAATCTGTAAAATACATATGCTTGTGAC